TTGCGCACCGGTTTTCTGGCCTAAGTTTATTTTGCCTTTATCACGAATGATTTTCCTTGGTTAACAATAATTGTATTTTTACCAATAGCTGCGGGTTCTTTAATTTTTTTTCTTCCTCATAAAGGAAATAAGGTAATTAGATGGTATACCATTTGTATATGTATTTTAGAGCTCCTTCTACTAACCTATGTATTCCGTTATCATTTCCAATCAGATGATCCATTAATCCAACTAGTGGAAGATTATAAATGGATTCATTTTTTTGATTTCCATTGGAAATTAGGAATAGATGGACTTTCTATAGGACCTATTTTACTAACGGGATTTATCACTACTTTAGCTACGTTAGCAGCCTGGCCTCTTACTCGGGATTCTCGATTATTCCATTTTTTGCTATTAGCAATGTATAGCGCTCAAATAGGGCCATTTTCTTCTCAGGATCTTTTACTTTTTTTCATCATGTGGGAGTTAGAATTAATTCCGGTTTATCTCCTTCTATCCATGTGGGGAGGAAAGAAACGGATGTACTCGGCAACTAAATTTATTTTGTACACGGCAGGAGGTTCTGTTTTTCTATTAATGGGAGTTATGGGTCTTGGTTTATATGGTTCTAATGAACCAACATTAGATTTTGAAACATCAATTAATCGACCGTATCCTGTGGCCTTGGAAATAATATTTTATATCGGATTTTTGATTTCGTTTGCTGTCAAATCGCCGATTCTACCTTTCCATACATGGTTACCTGATACCCACGGCGAAGCTCATTACAGTACTTGTATGCTTTTAGCTGGAATCTTATTAAAAATGGGGGCATATGGATTGATTCGAATTAATATGGAATTATTACCTCATGCTCATTCTATTTTTTCTCCCTGGTTGATGATAATAGGCACAATACAAATAATCTATGCAGCTTTAACTTCTTCCGGCCAACGTAATTTTAAAAAAAGAATAGCCTATTCTTCTGTATCGCATATGGGTTTGATACTTATAGGAATTGGTTCTATAACCGATGCAGGACTCAATGGAGCCATTTTACAAATAATTTCTCACGGATTTATTGGGGCGGCCTTTTTTTTCTTGGCAGGAACAAGTTATGATAGAATACGTCTTGTTTATCTCGACGAAATGGGCGGCGTAGCTATCCCAATGCCAAAAATATTTACGCTGTTTAGTAGCTTTTCTATGGGCTCCCTCGCATTACCAGGTATGAGTGGTTTTGTTGCAGAATTAATCGTATTGTGGGGACTAATTACCAGTCAAAAATATCTTTTCATGCCAAAAATTCTACTGACTTTTGTAATAGCAATTGGAATGATATTAACGCCCATTTATTCATTATCTATGTCACGCCAGATGTTCTATGGATCCAAGTTATTTAATGCCCCGACTTCTTATCTTTTTGATTTTGGACCGCGCGAGTTGTTTGTTTCAATCGCTATCTTTCTACCCATAATAGGGATTGGAATCTACCCGGATTTTGTTCTGTCACTTTCAGTTGAGAAAGTTGAAGTTCTTTTATCTAGTTTTTTATAGAGATTTTTCCTAAAGAAAAATGAGATAATTTTTAAAAACTTGTTGTAGAGTTGTAGAATAGACAAAAGAATGCTTTTTTCTATTATTTAAAATAAAGTGAAAAATGAATTTTCATTTTAACCCGAGATGCGCGGTCTTTGCGAGAACCGCGCGAATCACTACCCTATTGGTACTGGATTCACGCAGTTCGTTACAAAGTTTTTTATAGACAGCTCGAGTTAGTTTGTATTCGTAAGAAGCTTCCTTAGCTAGACGGTAATGGAAATGAACCATAACTATGTAGCCCTATTCCTAATAGATTAACTCCAAAATAGCATATCCAAATTATCAGAAAACCTAGAACCGCCACCAGTGCGGAATTTTCACCCGGGAAATTCTTATTTGTTCGAATATGTAAATAAATAGCGAATATCATCCAAGTAATAAAGGCCCAAATTTCTTTTGGGTCCCAACTCCAATATGATCCCCACGCTTCATTCGCCCAGACTGCTCCTGAAATAATACCCGTAGTTAAAAAAAGAAATCCTAGACTAATAACACGATAACTCCAAAAATCCAATTGTTGAATTAATTGGCTCTTGTAATAATTCTTACCAGAAACAAAAGAAGTATTTCTTAAAATAGTACTTCTGTCATAGCTATATTGGATTTCGTTAAATGAAAATGATTTTAAAAACCAATTACTTTTCTTTCGAAATGTAAAGACTAGAAGTGCAGCGGATAATAATGATCCACACAGAAGAGCGGCATAGCTCAATATCATCATACTTACGTGCATTATTAACCACTCGGATTGGAGCGCAGGGACTAATATTGTAGGTTTCTGTATTTCACTTAAAAGACTTGAAGTAGCAAAGCCTTGGGTAAAAATAGTACTCGAGGCGGTTATTGCGCTTAGATTTTTATTTTTTTTTAAATAGGCGACTATATGAATAAGGGAGAAACTCCACGAAAGAAAGATTAATGATTCGTATAAATCACTTAGTGGAAAATGACCGGAATAAATCCAACGAGTCACTAATAATCCTGTGAAACACAAAAAGGTCGGTATCATGCCCTTTTCTGATAACTCATATGGTTTTATGAGTTCAGTGACCAATAGGTTGAAAAACCAAATTGAAATGACAATTGAAACAATTGAAAAGGAAATATGATTTAATATATGCTCTAAGGTTGAAAATATCATAAAAAAAATAAAGAGTAATCCCTTAATTTAAGTATAAATGAAAAGCGGGAATTTCATTCATTTTTCATTATAAGATCTATTGTCTGGTGTTTCGAAGACGGCATGCCGCTACTCGGACTCGAACCGAGATGCTCTCGCACTGCTTCCTAAGAGCAGCGTGTCTACCGATTTCACCATAGCGGCTTGTTCGAACCCATAATAGGCTATTTATATTGAATTGTCAAGATTGACCGTGTCACTTCACTGAAAAAATTTTTGAATAACAATTTAAATTCATAATAATTAGTTCCCATTTAACTTATTTCATAAATTTAAAACAACCAAATGAATTTTCTCGCGGAACATAAAAGAAACCTTTTTTGGATTTTTCTAAAGTAAGACATTGTTTGTATATAATATCCCGAGAGTTTTCGTCTTTTATTGGTTGGGCTGAAATCAAAAAATATCTGAGAACTCTATAGTCATTCCGAGAAAGACGAAGTCAGAAAGTTATACAAGTTTTCAAAATTGAATCAATGAGTTTCTCTCGTTAATTTGAACTCAAGATCTTTATTTCTGATCTTCTCTCGATATTCTTTAGATATTATAGATAAAGAAAACATATTATTAGCATTTGAATTATAACAAAAAGGTCGATGGGGAAAATAATACTCCCCACCAACAAAATGAAAAATGGAGTCCTAAAAAAAGGTAAAAGCTTGGTTTTTCTTATTGTATTTTTTCTTAGAATTTACGAAATTTGCAAATTCTTAATGTTCCATTTTTCTATATGAACATCACAAAACGGAGTCTATTTCATATTGATTAGTTCAAACTAATAGACTAATAGAGAGTTGTAATTGAGAATTTGATAGTAAGACTGAAATGAGCCAATTTTAACGTCAAATAGATTCCGAGTCTTACAACATTTTAGGACTTATTTGCTCGTCGCATAAAAAAACTTTTTGATTTGCCGGTAGAAAGAGATTTTCCTAATGACAAAGCTTTTAACGCCGATGAATATCCCTTCCTTTTCCAAATATTTTGACGAATACGCTTTTTTGATCTAGAAGTGCGTTTTTTTGGAACTGCCATTTCAAAATGAAGAGGTTACTCATTGTTATAGTTGGATGTGAAAGACATCTATTGTTCAAAAGAATCCTTAATTACTATTCATTATCTAGTTATTCTTTTAGTCCTTATCATCACAAATAAATCTAAATATATGAAACTTCTCTACAAGATTCCTACAAATTTTTGTTCAAAAAGGTTTTTTAGACTCTAGAAGGCTTCTAAGAACAAATAAGTTGTATGGATTAGTAGTACTTTTATTTGTCGTTTTTTCTCAGATATTTCTATAATCAGCTATGATATATAAATCGAATTAGTGGAACTAAAAAAAAGAATCTAAAAGATCTATCTCCAGTGCTTTTTGTCATTCGACACTGCATTTCCATGTAATAAAATCAAAGGAAGTATTTCAAAAGACAACTTTTATCTAATACCAAATGGAATCTTTTTTCGAGTAACTAGTCCAACGAATCCGTCTAAAATTTTTGAAATTCGAATGAGATTAGTAATTTATCTGTTCTGTTACCGGATACATCTTTTTATCTTTTCTCACTAAAGAAAATTTTCTCAATTAATAAAAAATCAAGTTTCAAATAAACCATATAAGTTTTATATATAGACTCAGATATTCTAACGGTGTCTAATAACAAAAATATTTTTTTTAAAACAAAAATAAAGAATCATAATCAATCTCATAAGGAATTGGTTAATAAGTTGAAATAAACTAACTAAAATGAAACTAACTAAAAAAACGACGAGTTATTAAGCCGATGACATTAGTGAATTCCACGATTTATATCAGAATCAAGTACTTTTGAGTGTAATTCCTGATGTTTGCTATAAAAAAAACCATTGTTAGCAAAATTTCTATTTTTATTTTTGATCTCTTCCTAAATTTGTATATTTTCAAAATACAAATATATTTAAAATAAAGAAGTAGTTTTTTTTATAGAACTTGGTCATATTATTTGACCACATCTAACTTCTTGAGTTTAATATTTGAACTATTTCGAAAAACTCAGATACAGAATTAAGTACGAGTATCAAATGCTAAATTTTTATTTACGTTAAATTTTTTTAAGTTAGTGCATATTTTGATTTTTTTTATTGATCCCTTTTGAAAGGGGTAGGGTCCAGTTAATCGGAAGCAATTAATTCAGACTAAAAAACTTTTTTTATGGAACAAACATATCAATATGCATGGATAATACCTTTCCTTCCACTTTCAGTTCCTATATTAATCGGGGTGGGACTTCTTCTTTTTCCGTCGGCAACAAAACGTCTTCGTCGTATGTGGGCTTTTCAAAGTGTTTTAGTATTAAGTATAGTCATGATTTTTTCGATCAATTTATCGATTCAGCAACTAAATAGCCGTGCTACCTATCAATATGTCTGGGCTTGGATTCTCAATAATGATTTTTCGTTAGAATTTGGCTACTTAATTGATCCGCTTACTTCTATTATGTCAATATTAATCACTACTGTTGGAATTTTGGTTCTTATTTATAGTGATAATTATATGTTTCATGATCGTGGATATTTGAGATTTTTTGCTTATATGAGTTTTTTCAGTACTGCTATGTTGGGATTAGTTACTAGTTCCAATTTGATACAAATTTATATTTTTTGGGAATTAGTAGGAATGTGTTCCTATCTATTAATAGGATTTTGGTTCACACGTCCTGTTGCAGCAAATGCTTGTCAAAAAGCGTTTGTAACTAATCGTGTTGGGGATTTTGGTTTATTATTGGGAATTTTGGGTTTTTATTGGATAACAGGGAGTTTTGAATTTCGGGATTTATTTCAAATATTCAATAACTTGATTTTTCATAATGACTTCAATTTTTTATTTGTTACGTGGTGCGCTGTTTTATTCTTTTCTGGTGCTGTTTCGAAATCTGCACAATTCCCCCTTCATGTATGGTTACCAGATGCAATGGAAGGGCCGACTCCTATTTCGGCTCTTATCCATGCGGCTACTATGGTAGCCGCGGGAATTTTCCTTGTAGCTCGACTTTTACCTCTTTTCATTATTATACCTCAAATAATGAATTTAATTTCTTTAATAGGGATAATAACACTATTTTTTGGAGCTACTTTAGCTCTTGCTCAAAAAGACATTAAGAGAGGTTTAGCCTATTCCACCATGTCTCAATTGGGTTATATGATGTTAGCTCTCGGTATGGGGTCTTCTCGAAGTGCTTTATTTCATTTGATTACTCATGCTTATTCGAAAGCATTATTGTTTTTGGGATCGGGTTCTGTTATTCATTCAATGCAAACTATTGTTGGTTATTCTCCGACTAAAAGTCAAAATATGGTTTTTATGGGAGGTTTAAAAAAACATGTACCAATTACCAAAAGTGCGTTTTTATTAGGCACACTTTCTCTTTGTGGGATTCCACCTCTTGCTTGTTTTTGGTCCAAAGATCAAATTCTTAATGATAGTTGGTTATATTCAGCAATTTTTGCAATAATAGCTTGGTCTACGGCGGGATTAACCGCATTTTATATGTTTCGGATCTATTTACTTACTTTTGAAGGACATTTAAATGCTCATTTTCAAAATTTCAGTGGAAAAAAAAATACTTCCCTCTATTCAATATCTCTATGGGGTAAAGAAGGTTTTAAAGTCAATAAGAAAAACTTTCATTTGTTAACTTTATTAATAATGACGAAAAAGAAAAGTGCTTATTTTTTTTCACAGAAAATAGATCGAATTGATGAGAATGCAAGAACTAGAAGCCAACCTTTTCTTACTATTTCTCGTTTTGGCAAGAAGAAAACTTTTGAGTATCCTTATGAATCGGATAATACTATATTATTTCCTATCCTTATATTAGTCTTCTTTACTTTCTTTGTTGGATTCATAGGAATTTCTTTTAATGGCGTCGATTTGGATATTTTATCCAAATGGTTAACCCCCTCGATAAATCTGTTACATCAAAATTCGAATTATTTAACAGATTGGTCGGAATTTGCGAAAGATGCAGTGTTTTCAGTTAGTCTAGCCTATCTTGGAATAATTATAGCATTTTTTTTTTATAAGCCTCCGTATTCCCCTTTTACAAATTTTGATTTAGTTAATTCATTAATTAAAACAAATCTTAAGAGAATTTTTTCTGACAAGATAAAAAATGGGATATATGCTTGGTCATATAATCGTGGTTATATAGACGCTTTTTATGCAACATACTTAACAGGGACGATGAGAAGAGTGTCTGAATTCACTCATTTTTTTGATCGACAAGTAGTTGATGGAATTACGAATGGAGTTGGTCTTATGAGTTTTTTTGTAGGAGAGACGCTCAAATCGATTGGCGGCGGGCGCATTTCTTCGTATCTTTTCTTGTATTCTTCTTACGTCTCAATTTTTTTATTAATTGCTTATTTCTTATCTAGAAGATAAAATTTTCGCTATTCTATTCTTGAATCTAAACATACGAGGATAGAATAGTAAAAAAAAAGCGTGAATATTTAAAAGCTCAATTTCATCAATAAGAATCATTTTGTTATTTTTTCTTTCGGTTTTTTGATCCTAGATCAATTTCTTTCCTATCAAAAAAATCAGAAAATGTTACAAAATTTATATTAACCGCATTTAATATAAGTTCAAGACACATAAGAGCCCTAACCATATTTCGACTCGTGATCAATCCATATAGACCGACAGAAAATAAATAGGCACTCAAAATAAGTACATGCTCGAGCATCATTAACAAACT